TGAAACATTTTTTGAACTTTATTAATGAATTTGCTGGAGAATCACGATCGTATTTAAATTGGAAAGTACTTTCCTTATTTCCAGAACGAAAAAAAAAAAAAAATTATTCAAAAGATCAAGCAGAATTTTTTAAACTTTTATTTAATGCAGTTCTAACTGATACAAACGACCAAACAATTCGAAAAAAATACCTTGGAGTAAGAATAAAAGAAATAAGTAAAAAAATACCTAGATGGTCATACAAATTAATCAACGATTTAGAACAACAAGAAATAGAAAATGACGAAGGGCTGACAGAGGAGCCTCAGATTCGTTCAAGAAAAGCTAAACGTGTAATAATTTTTAATGATAATCAGCATAATTCCGATATGAATACCCCGGATATTGATAATTCTGATCAAACAGAGGAAGTAACTTTACTACGTTATTCTGAACAATCGGATTTTCGCCGAGACATAATCAAAGGCTCGATGCGTACTCAAAGACGTAAAATCGCGATTTTCAAACTGTTTCAAGCAAATATACATTCCCCCCTTTTTTTGGACAGAATAGAAAACTCTCTCCTTTTTGCATTTGATATCGCCAAACGGATGCAATTTTTTTTTATAAAGAGGATAGGTAAAAACACAGAATTAAAAATTTCGGATTATACGGGGGAAGGTACAAAAGAAAAGGGAAAAAAAGAAGTGGACAAAAGAGAGAAGGACAAAATGCAAGAGAAAGCGCGTATAGAAATAGCAGAAGTTTGGGATACCATTCTATTGGGTCAAGTACTAAGAGGTTTAATATTAGTAACACAATCAATTCTTCGAAAATATCTCCTACTACCCTCATTTATAATAGCTAAAAATATTGGTCGTATACTATTATTTGACTTTCCTGAGTGGTCTGAAGATTTTAAAGATTGGAAGAAGGAAAGACATCTTAAATGCACCTATAATGGTGTTCAATTATCAGAAAAAGAATTTCCGAAAAACTGGTTAACAGAGGGTATTCAAATAAAAATACTATTTCCTTTCCGCCTGAAACCTTGGCACCGATCTAAGCCAGACTCCGTTTATATCGAAAAAAAAAAAAATAACGGTAACAAATATGATTTTTGTTTTTTAACGGTTTGGGGGAAGGAAGCTGAACTACCCTTTTGCTCTTCTCGAAGGAGACCTTCCTTTTTTGGACCCATTTTTAAAGAACTTGGAAAAATTATTATAAAACGGAAAACAAAAGGTTTTCCGGTTCTAAGAAGTTTAAACGAAAGAACAAATTTCTCTCGAATAGTCTCAACAGAAATAAAAGAAATCAACAAAAGAATTGTCAAAAGCATTCTCTTTATACAAAGAATAATAAAAGAACTATCAAAAAAAAAACCAATCCTATTAGTTGGATTGGGAGAAGTATATGAGTTTAGTGAAACTAAAAAAGATTTGATAATCAGTAATAGTATTATTTATGAATCATCCAGTCAAATTAAATCTATCGATTGGACAAATTCCTCACTGACAGAAAAAAAAATAAAAGGCCTAACTAATCGAACAAGCCTAATCATAACTCAAATCGTCAAAATTAGAAAAACCAAGAAAATAAAATATCTAACCCCCGAAATAAATATTTGTTCTAACAAAAAAAATCATGATGCTAAAAGATTAGAATCCCAAAAAAGCTTTTGGCAGATGTTAAAAAGAATAAATACTCGATTAATTCGCAAATCAAATTTTTTTATAAAATTTTTCTTTCAAAGGATATATATAGGTATCTTTATTAGTAATATTCCTCGGATAAATACACAAGTTTTTCTTGAATCAACAACAAAAAGCGTTGATAAATACATTTACACTATTAATATTGAAGCAAATCAAGAAAGTATTGAAAAAAAAAAAATGAACTTTAGTTTTAGAAAATCACTTTCTAATATTAGTCAGATTAATAAGAATTCACAGAATTTATCCTCTTTGTCTTTGTCACAAGCATATGTATTTTACAAATTATCAAAAACACACGTTATTAACTTGAGATCTATCCTTCAATATTTTCAATATTATGGAACATCCGTTTTTCTTAAAAATGAGCTAAAGGGTTATTTTGTAGCACAAAGAATATTTCGTTCCGAATTTAAACATAAAAAACTTACTAATTCTAGAAGGAATCAATGGAAAAATTGGTTAAGGGTTGATGATCAATATAATTTATCTAAGATTCAATGGTCTAAATTAGTAGCACAAAAATGGAGCAATAGAATTAAGCAAGGTTGGATAACACCAAATAAAGATTTAAACAAACGATATTCATATGAAAAATACCAAGTAATTCATTACGAAAAAGCAACTAATTATACATTACCAAATCAACAAGAAAATTTTAAAAAACACTATGAATATGGTCTCTTATCATCTAAATCTATTAATTCTGAAGATAAGAAGAACTCATATAGTTATGTATCACCATTCCAAGTAAACACTAATCAAGCGATTTCTTATAATTACAACATGGATAAACACAAATTTTTTGATGGGCTGGAAATTATCCCTATCCAGAATTATGTAGTAAAAGATACTATTATCGATATGGCAAAAAATCCGGATAGAAAATATTTGGATTGGAAAATGCTCTCTTTTTGTTTTAGAAAGAAGCTCAATATTGAGACCTGGATCCATAGCACCAGTAATAAAAAGACTAATCATGATCAAAAAGTTGATAAAATTGATAAGAAAAGTCGTTTTTATCTCACGCTTCATGAAGAAATAAACCTCTTCAATAAAAAAAGGTTTGATTGGATGGGAATGAATGAAAAACTACAAAATGATCCCATAGCAAATTTGGCACCTTGGTTCTTCCCAGAATTTATGCTACTTTCTAATTCATATAAAATGAAACTCCGGGTCATACCCATCAAATTACTTCTTTTTGAATTAGAAAATCGAACGAAAACAGAACAAGAATCTCCAACCCAAGGGAATCGTGGATTATTTCTTTCAAACCAACAAAACTATGTTGAAGAATATTATGCGGGATCAGGCATACAAAAAGATAGAAAGAACAAGCAATACACAAGCAATACAGAAGTAGAACTCGATTTTTTTCTAAAACCTTCTTTGCATTTGCTTATTCAATTGAGATGTAATGATTTTTTTAATCAAAGAGTAATCCATAATATTAAGGTATATTGTCTCCTGCTTAGACTGACAAACCCAAAAGAAATTTCTATATCTTTTATGCAACGAGGAGAAATGATTCTAGATATATTGCTGGGTCAAAAGGATATAACGCTTACACAATTGGCGAAAAGTGGGATATTAATTATCGAACCGGTTCGTCTGTCTGTGAAAAATAATGGAAAATTTATTATGTATCAAACCATAAGTATTTCATTGGTTCATAAGAGTAAGGATCTGATTAATCAAAGATACCAAGAAAAAATATATGTCGATAAAAATAATTTTGATAAATCCATTGCAAGACATCAAAAAATAACCGGAACTAGAGACAAAAATCATTATGCTTTGCTCGTTCCTGAAAATATTTTATCACCTAGACGTCGTAGAGAATTTAGAAGTCTAATTTGTTTCAATTCACGAAAAGGGAACGGTCGGGAGAGAAATATCGTACTTTGCGATGGGAAGAACCTAAAAAACTGTGGTAAATTTTTGGATACAAGCACAAATCTTGATATAGATAAAAATAAATTAATCAAAATTAAAGTAAAGCTTTTTCTTTGGCCCACTTATCGATTAGAAGATTTAGCTTGTATCAATCGCTATTGGTTTGATACCACTACTGGCAGTAGTTTCAGTATGGTAAGGATACATATGTATCCACAATTTTAAAGTGGTAAATTTTTGCTATATATCAGGTAGCATATCTAATATCGGAAAGCCAACAGATACACACATGTGGTGGCTTACATTCCATGATGTATCAATTAGATCTATAAATCAATCAACGACTCATTTTATTTGAGAAACTAAGGAGTCCATAATTAAATATTAAATTTAATAGACCAGATTAAAATAAATGTTTGGCATTAGTATTATTTATAATTTCTGATCAGTAAAATTAACAATTCATAGCTTTAAACAAGAAAAGGGGGATAATTTTAAGTTTTATGGTCAAAAAGACATTTATTTCAGTTTTTTTCCAAGAAAAAAAAGAAGAAAACCCGGGATCTGTTGAATTTCAAGTATTAACTTTCACCAATAAGATACGACGACTTACTTCACATTTGGAATTGTACAGAAAAGACTATTTATCTCAGAGAGGTCTACGTAAAATTCTGGGAAAACGTCAACAATTACTAGCTTATTTGTCAAAGAAAAATAGAATACGTTATAAAGAATTAATTGGTCGGTTGGGGATTCGCGAGCCAAAAACTCACAAATTTAAATAACTTAAAATTATTTGATTTATTAGATCTTGAATTTTGATGATTTTCGGCAATTCATGGAAGAATGAATCGGGGAAAAACCTATGAATATACCAGCTACAAGAAAAGATCTCATGATAGTAAATATGGGTCCTCAGCACCCATCAATGCATGGTGTTCTTCGACTCATCATTACTCTAGATGGTGAAGATGTTATTGACTGTGAACCAGTACTGGGTTATTTACACAGAGGAATGGAAAAAATTGCGGAAAACCGAACAATTATACAATATCTGCCTTATGTAACACGTTGGGATTATTTAGCTACTATGTTCACAGAAGCAATAACCGTAAATGCACCAGAGCAGTTAGGAAATATTCAAGTACCGAAAAGAGCCAGCTATATCAGAGTAATTATGTTGGAGTTGAGTCGTATAGCTTCTCATTTATTATGGCTTGGACCTTTTATGGCCGATATTGGGGCACAGACCCCTTTCTTCTATATTTTCAAAGAAAGAGAATTAGTATATGATCTATTCGAAGCTGCCACTGGTATGAGAATGATGCATAATTATTTTCGTATCGGAGGAGTTGCTGTTGATCTACCTCATGGTTGGATAGATAAATGTTTAGATTTCTGTGATTATTTTCTAACAGGGGTTGCTGAATATCAAAAACTTATTACACGAAATCCCATTTTTTTAGAACGAGTTGAGGGAGTAGGGATTATTAGCGAAGAGGAGGCAATAAATTGGGGTTTATCAGGACCAATGCTCCGAGCTTCGGGAATACAATGGGATCTTCGTAAAGTTGATCATTATGAGTGTTACGACGAATTTAATTGGGAAGTCAAATGGCAAAAAGAAGGAGATTCATTAGCTCGTTATTTAGTACGAATCAGTGAAATGACGGAATCCATAAAAATTATTCAACAGGCTTTGGAGGGAATTCCAGGAGGGCCCTATGAGAATTTAGAAAGCCGATGCTTCGATAGAGTAAGGGATCCCAAATGGAATAATTTTGAATATGGATTCCTTAGTAAAAAGCCTTCGCCCACTTTTGAATTGTCGAAACAAGAACTTTATGTGAGAATCGAAGCACCAAAAGGAGAGTTGGGGGTTTTTTTGATAGGAGATCAAAGTGTTTTTCCTTGGCGATGGAAAATCCGACCGCCCGGTTTTATCAATTTGCAAATTCTTCCTCAGTTAGTTAAAAGAATGAAATTGGCTGATATTATGACGATACTAGGTAGTATAGATATCATTATGGGAGAAGTTGATCGTTGAAATGATAATTGATAGAACAGAAGTACAAGATATCAATTCTTTTTCCAGATTGGAATCCTTAAAAGAGGTCTATGGGATCATATGGATGCTTATACCTATGTTAACTCTTGTATTGGGGATCACAATAGGTGTACTAGTAATTGTGTGGTTAGAAAGAGAAATATCCGCAGGGATACAACAACGTATTGGACCTGAATATGCCGGCCCTTTGGGAATTCTCCAAGCTCTAGCAGATGGGACAAAACTACTTGTCAAAGAAAATATTATTCCATCTAGAGGAGATACTGGTTTTTTCAGTATCGGACCATCCATAGCGGTCATATCCATTCTACTAAGTTATTCAGTAATTCCTTTTGGTTATCACCTTGTTCTAGCCGACCTCAATATCGGTGTTTTTTTATGGATTGCCATTTCAAGTATTGCTCCCATTGGACTTCTTATGTCAGGATATGGATCAAATAATAAATATTCCTTTTTAGGTGGTTTACGAGCTGCTGCTCAATCAATTAGTTATGAAATACCATTAACTCTATGTGTGTTATCAATATCTCTACGTGTGATTCGTTGAGACATAAACTTTTTCTTATTTCCGTTCTTTCTCGGAAAGAGTTGAATATATTTTTTGTTCATTGTTCGCGTTGATGAACTAAATCAGATAGTTCTATGAGTGAAAGAAAACAGCTTATAATATAAGTTCGCAGTAAAAAGTCGAGTCTCATTTCCTATGTACCAGGATTAAGCAAAAGTAAATATAAGCAGTAGATACTGTTTACCCCAAGGTTGGTTGGTTGGGCATCATGGCTTGAAGCGGGTTCACAAGATCAACTGTATGGAGTTTTCATTCTTGTTTGGTTCTATTACCATACATGTATTACCATAACAGGCGATTAGGAACAAATGAGTGGATGGTTAGAAACACCAAATTACACAAAGGATTAGTAATAGAGATTATGTCAATTATCCAAAAGGCCATTTCCGCATAACAAAGAAGACTAAATTGGGGCTTTAAGTTGGTAGAAATGATCAGGTAGTACTCCCCATGATTCCGATCCAGAGTATGCTCCTATCCACCGATTAAAGAAATTACTATCAAGAACGAAATAATCCTTTACTTTTTTTGAATCCCCTTTTGAGAAACAAGAATAGGAACGGAAAAATTAGTAAAGAATTCAAAATGAATAAAAAATAAACAGAGAGAGATCTCTTTATTCTTAATTTATATAGAAATTTGTATAGAAATCTAATTTTTGTCATTATTTATGAATTAATGGAATATCTAATTCTTTTTCGTAATTGAAAACGATGGGTTCAAATATCTATGGATATTTATACAAGGAGTATTTTATTGAAAGATTAAGTTATTACTCAAAAAATAAACGTTTTAATTATTAAAGGATGAGATCAATTCAGAAGTACTTTATATTATTGTATTAGTATAGCAGAATAGCAGACAGAATTACATTAGTCTAATTCGGGACCTTTCAATAGATTTTTACTCGATCTATAACATATCGACATAAAGAATGCTGATCCGGTCCTTAGATTTCTTTATGGCCCTCGAGTAGCCGTATGAGGTGAAAATTTCATGTACGGTTCTGTAATAGCGATGGGAACAGTGATGTTATCACCGACTATGATTATCTAACAGTTTAAGTACAGTTGATATAGTTGAGGCACAGGCAAAATATGGGTTTTGGGGGTGGAATTTGTGGCGTCAACCTATAGGGCTTATTGTTTTTATAATTTCCTCCCTAGCAGAATGTGAGAGATTACCCTTTGACTTACCAGAAGCAGAGGAAGAGTTAGTAGCAGGTTATCAAACCGAATATTCAGGTATAAAATTTGGTTTATTTTATGTTGCTTCCTATCTAAATCTACTAGTTTCTTCATTCTTTGTAACAATTTTTTACTTGGGTGGATGGAATCTCTCTATTCCGTACATGTTTGTTCCTGAACTTTTTGAAATAAATAAAGCAGGTGGCGTCTTTGGAACCACATTTTGTCTCTTTATTACATTAGCTAAAACATATTTGTTCTTGTTTATTCCTATCACAACAAGATGGACTTTACCTAGGTTAAGAATGGACCAATTATTAAATCTTGGATGGAAATTTCTTTTACCTATTTCTCTAGGTAATCTATTATTAACAACTTCTTCCCAACTCCTTGCACTGTAAATACACTATTCTACATTCACGACCTGTCTCAAACAAGAAAAAAAATGATTTTATAGATATTCTATTCCCGATATGTTCCCTATGGTAACCGGGTTCATGAATTATGGTCAACAAACAGTCCGAGCTACAAGGTACATTGGTCAAAGTTTCATGATTACCTTATCCCACGCAAATCGTTTACCGGTAACTATTCAATATCCTTATGAAAAATTGATCACATCGGAACGTTTCCGCGGTCGAATCCACTTTGAATTTGATAAATGCATTGCTTGTGAAGTATGTGTTCGTGTATGTCCTATAGATTTACCTGTTGTGGATTGGAAATTGGAAACTGATATTCGAAAGAAACGATTGCTTAATTACAGTATTGATTTCGGAATCTGTATATTTTGTGGTAATTGCGTTGAGTATTGTCCAACAAATTGTTTATCAATGACTGAAGAATATGAACTTTCTACTTATGATCGTCACGAATTGAATTATAATCAAATAGCTTTGGGTCGTTTACCAATGATAGTAATTGACGATTACACAATTCGAACAATTTTGAATTCGCCTCAAATAAAAAATGGGTTAACCCCATGATTTAAGAATAATTCAAAATTACTAAGATTTCGTTTTGATATATGATATAAAAGAATCCATTTTCTTTTTCCTTGGTCAATAACTACAATATAAATCCCAACTGTTGCTTGGTTAGTGAGAATCGAGGCTTCATTTGGAGTGAAAATCTAGTCATATATGAGTAATTATTTCAACATATACATATATAGCTTCTTTAAACTACCATTTCCCATTTCTGATAAAAAATGAGATTAAGCCAATTCCAATTATTGGATCCACATTAATCCACACCGATTAGAATTTCTTAGTATTTCGAATTCAATTCATAAAAACGTATCATAAAAAATAGGGTAATTTTCCTCGTCAGGTCAATAAAATCATGAAAGATTTTTGATTTATTTATTATTTTACATATAATGGATTTACCTGGACCAATACATGATTTTCTTTTAGTCTTTCTGGGATCGGGTCTTATATTAGGAGGTTTAGGAGTGGTATTACTTACTAATCCAATTTATTCTGCCTTTTCATTGGGATTGGTTCTTGTTTGTATATCTTTATTATATATTTCATCAAACTCCCATTTTATAGCTGCCGCACAGCTCCTTATTTACGTGGGAGCTATAAATGTTTTAATCATATTTGCTGTGATGTTTATGAATGGTTCAGCATCTTACAAAGATTTTACTCTTTGGACCGTTGGGAATGGGGTTACTTCGATGGTTTGTACAAGTATTTTTGTTTCACTAATTACTATTATTACAGATACGTCATGGTACGGTATTATTTGGACTACAAGATCAAACCAGATTATAGAGCAAGATTTTATAAGTAATAGTCAACAAATTGGGATTCATTTATCAACAGACTTTTTTCTTCCATTTGAACTCATTTCCATAATTCTTTTAGTTGCTTTGATAGGTGCAATTACTGTGGCTCGTCAGTAATAAATCTTTAGAGCTAGCAATCAAAATAAAACTTTGTTCCGTGTTTCAATTCCAATTCTATTTGAAGATTCAAAATCTAAAATTTTTGATTTCAATATATTACCAAAAAAATATATTTATTTCTTTGTTCCACACTTGTTAGTTATGTACTTGTTATATTCTAGTCATTGGAATCGGTTGGATTGTTGTTCATATTGAAATGCATCAATATTGATAAGGAGTTGATCAATGATGCTCGAACATGTACTCATTTTGAGTGCCTATTTATTTTCTATTGGTATCTATGGATTGATCACGAGTCGAAATATAGTTAGAGCCCTTATGTATCTTGAACTTATGCTAAATGCAGTGAATATAAATTTCGTCACATTTTCCGATTTTTTTGATAGTCGCCAATTAAGAGGAGGCATTTTCTCCATTTTTGTTATAGCTATTGCAGCGGCTGAAGCAGCTATTGGACCAGCAATTGTTTCGTCAATTTATCGTAACAGAAACTCTACTCGTATCAACCAATCAAATTTGTTGAATAAATAAGATTAATCATAGATAATGCAAATATCTCTCAAAATATCTCTCAACTGGCTATTTTTAATAGATAGTAAAAATAATAATATTAATCAATTCCAATTAGCAGGTATGATACGTAATCTATGATGATGTTCATGCTTGCGA